CACCATTGATATCGACACATCCGAGATCGCCAAATGTTCGGGAGTTCCTCTATTCAATCCTTTTCCTTCTTCTTGTTGCTGGATATCTCGTTCGTACACATCTTCTCTTTGTTTCCCGAGCCTCTAGTGAGTTACAGACAGAGTTCGAAAAGGTCAAATCTTTGATGATTCCATCATACATGATTGAGTTGCGAAAACTTCTGGATAGGTATCCTACATCTGAACTGTTCTGGTTAAAGAATCTCTTTCTAGTTGCTCTGGAACAATTAGGGGATTCTCTAGAAGAAATGCGGGGTTCTGCTTCTGGCGGTAACATGCTATTGGGTGGTGGTTCCGCTTCTGGGGTCAAATCAATACGTTCTAAGAAGAAATATTTGAATATCAATCTCATTGATCTCATAAGTACCATACCAAATCCCACCAATCGAATCGCTTTTTCGAGAAATACGAGACATCTAAGTCATACAAGTAAAGAGATCTATTCATTGATAAGAAAAAGAAAAAACGTGAACGGTGATTGGATTGATGATAAAATAGAATCCTGGGTCGCGAACAGTGATTCGATTGATGATGAAGAAAGAGAATTCTTGGTTCAGTTCTCCACCTTAACGACAGAAAAAAGGATTGATCAAATTCTATTGAGTCTAACTCATAGCGATCATTTATCAAAGAATGACTCTGATTATCAAATGATTGAACAACCGGGAGCAATTTACTTACGATATTTAGTTGACATTCATAAAAAGTGTCTAATGAATTATGAGTTCAATACATCTTGTTTAGCAGAAAGACGGATATTCCTTGCTCAGTATCAGACAATCACTTATTCACAAACCTCGTGTGGGGCTAATAGTTTTCATTTCCCATCTCATGGAAAACCCTTTTCGCTCCGCTTAGCCCTATCCCCCTCTAGGGGTATTTTAGTGATAGGTTCTATAGGAACTGGACGATCCTATTTGGTCAAATACCTAGCGACAAACTCCTATGTTCCTTTCATTACGGTATTTCTGAACAAGTTCCTGGATAACAAGCCTAAAGGTTTTCTTATTGATGATTCCGATATTGACGATATTGATGCTAGTGACGATATCGATGCTAGTGCCGATATCGATGCTAGTGACGATATCGATGCTGGTGACGATATCCATCGTGACCTTGATACGGAGCTGGAGCTGCTAACTGTGATGAATGCGCTAACTATGGATATGATGCCAGAAATAGACCGATTTTATATCACCCTTCAATTCGAATTTGCAAAAGCAATGTCTCCTTGCATAATATGGATTCCAAACATTCATGATCTGGATGTGAATGAGTCGAATTACTTATCCCTCGGTCTATTAGTGAACCATCTCTCCAGGGATTGTGACAGGTGGTCCGCTAGAAATATTCTTGTTATTGCTTCGACTCATATTCCCCAAAAAGTGGATCCCGCTCTAATAGCTCCGAATAAATTAAATACATGCATTAAGATACGAAGGCTTCTTATTCCACAACAACGAAAGCGCTTTTTCACCCTTTCATATACTAGGGGATTTCACTTGGAAAAGAAAATGTTCCAGACTAATGGACTCGGGTCCATAACCATGGGTTCCAATGCACGAGATCTTGTAGCACTTACCAATGAGGCCCTATCGATTAGTATTACACAGAAGAAATCAATTATAGACAATAATACAATTAGATCTGCTCTTCATAGGCAAACTTGGGATTTGCGATCCCAGGTAAGATCGGTTCAGGATCATGGGATCCTTTTCTATCAGATAGGAAGGGCTGTTGCACAAAATGTACTTCTAAGTAATTGCCCCATAGATCCTATATCTATCTATATGAAGAAGAAATCATGTAATGAAGGGGATTCTTATTTGTACAAATGGTATTTCGAACTTGGAATGAGCATGAAGAAATTAACGACACTTCTTTATCTTTTGAGTTGTTCTGCCGGATCGGTCGCTCAAGACCTTTGGTCTCTACCCGGACCCGATGAAAAAAATGGGATCACTTCTTATGGACTCGTTGAGAATGATTCTGATCTAGTTCATGGCCTATTAGAAGGAGAAGGCGCTCTGGCGGGATCAGAAAAAGATTGCAGTCAGTTTGATAATGATCGAGTGACATTGCTTCTTCGGCCCGAACCAAGGAACCTCTTAGATATGATGCAAAATGGATCTTGTTCTATCGTTGATCAGAGATTTATCTATGAAAAAGACGAATCGGAGTTTGAAGAAGGAGAAGGAGCCCTCGACCCGCAACAGATAGAAGAGGATTTATTCAATCACATAGTTTGGGCTCCTAGAATATGGAGCCCTTGGGGCTTTCTATTTGATTGTATCGAAAGGCCCAATGAATTGGGATTTCCCTATTGGGCCAGGTCATTTCGGGGCAAGCGGATCGTTTATGATGAAGAAGATGAGCTTCAAGAGAATGATTCGGAGTTCTTGCAGAGTGGAACCATGCAGTACCAGACACGAGAAAGATCTTCCAAAGAACAAGGTTTTTT